AATTCCATATTCGAAGTTGCGATCGGATCTATTCATTAAAAAGAATTGATTCGATATATTTCTTATGTACCCATGGATTTGAATCAGATTTTGGATCAATCTATATTGATTGACTGCCTTCATTATGTTGTTGCTAGCAAATACCACTATTTTTGGTTTTGGATCTTCCAAAGCATTCCCGCAGGAGATCCGGACCAATTTTTTTCTGATCCTTCGATAAAAAGATTCATTCTCTTCATAAAAAATAGGAGGTAGAACCAATAAAGATTTATTTTTCGATTCATCCCTGGAGTTGAATACCTCATTCAATAATTTTTTTTGATCCAATCTGTAGGAATCAATAGAAAAGGCAAATCCCTTATGATACACCAGATCCGGCTCGGTTATTGATAGAGTTAATAGATCTGCCATTTCTTGAAATCTCTCTTCTGATTCAAAATCGTGGTGCAACGTGTATCCTCCCCTGTTCCGGTCATGGAATAGATGAAATAAATAAAAAAATGAATTTTGGTTTAAGAATGAAATCTTATTGGAACTGTCCATATCCGGTTCATCCTTCGGAACCATATCACATCCCGGATATGATGAAATAGGATGAATTGAGACGGTATTTTGTAAATACGTAATTATCTTGAATATATCAACCATTTCTTTATTTTCCGATCTCCTGGAAGGGACAAAAGAAAAATCTTGTTGTTTCTTCAACAATTTCTGATCTCTAGTGGACCCCTCAGTAGGATTCGAACCCAGATGAAGTTCTGACCATCTGTCAGAGAAAAAAGAACGAATTGATCTTGTAGGATTCCCAATAAATTCTTCGATTTCTTCCGGAAGCAGATGATTATTCATCTGCTTCTCACGTTCCGTGAATAGCCGGGACATTGAGGAATCTCCAGAAAGGCATTTCGGGAATCGATCTGATTCTATCTCTGTTCGTTCCGTTTGAAGAAAGGAAGGATCCCAAAGAATCGATCTTTCTTTTAGTTGTTGAATCTCTCTTTGATTGATCAATGTGTGATATTCCGAATCCTCATTACTAATGGAATCAAAATGATCTCTGGATTGATCAGAAGATCCTTTCAATTGGCTAGAATCCGTTACTTGAACGAAAATAGATCTTGTGGAATCATATTGCATATTTGACGATACATTCCGTACCTTGCTAAAAAACCGATCCTTGTTTACCAACCACACATTGTCTAACCAAATACAATTCTCTCTCGATACGTTCCTCAAAAAATCCGATTCGTGCGTATTCTTCCCCCAACTAACGAAGAGATCTTGGCGGAATTGCCACATATGAAATTGAGCACAATTTTGCAAAGATATACCCCACTTGTTTCTCGAGAAGAGATGGGAAACATGCTCAATATCATTTGATTGAATAGTTGACCCAGCTCCTTGTTGTTTGAAGAAACCCTCCACTTCAATTGGTCTTTTTTCACGAAAAGCAGACATTAGATAACAAATCCAGTGTTTCACTAAGATTTCGAATAGCTGTCCCGAATTCAAGTTAATTATGTTTCGCTTCTTCCTCCGAGAAAGACGATCAAACAATTCCCAATCATGGTCCTTGCGGATCGGATCATCCGTATAGGATACAAAAGGAGACTCCAGATATTTGATATCTTTCTCTTTGAATGAGATCTCAATTCCAGCTACGGTTTCATTAGATATCTTACAACTATAATCCCTCTTTTTTCCGATCCGGTTCCTCCACCACCGCGAACCCCAGTTAGATTCAGGCATGATACACTTTTTAGTTATTGGGAGAACCCAAGTACTCTCTTTCGGATCCATGAAACAACTCTCAGAGATCTTTTTCCCTTTTGGAAGATACAGGAGCGAAACAATCAACCTATTGATATTGGAAGACCCAAAAGATTCTTCCAATGTATCATTTCTGGGTCCAATGGAATTCATAGGTATAGGAAGAAGCCCCATCAAATAGAGATTTTTTCTTTCGACCATATTTCGATTGTTAATACGATATATAAGGACCGCTACTACAAGCAGTACTACACCTTTGATCGTGAAATATCGATTGCTTGTTGAACCCTGTGAATCGCGTGAAAGTAGGATACTCCAAATTCGGGGGTCAAAGAGTTTCATAAAACGTTCTTGGTGGAAAAAAATGTGAGTGAAAGATCCCACGGAATCGAATTTGGTCCACGAATCTAAGAAATAGTGAGAATTCTTGATCTCTCTCAATATCTCTCTCAATTCGAAGATCCAGGATTTTAATGGATGTCGTTTCACTGCTTCCTGCTTCATTGATTCCTCCTAAGGATTTCATTTCAATTGGAATTTGGTTATTCACGATGTACGACGATCCCCGTTACGCATCCATGGCTGAATGGTTAAAGCGCCCAACTCATAATTGGCAAATTCGTAGGTTCAATTCCTGCTGGATGCACGCCAACGGGAACGTTCAATACGTCTATTGGAATTGGCTCTGTATCAATGAAATCTCATCATCCATACATAACGAATTGGTATG